TTTATTGTCAGAATATTCAGGGATTAAGACCATTCCAATGCTCCTTTTCGCCATGCATAAACTAAACCAACAATTAGGATAAGCACGAAAATTAAAGCTTCTATAAATACAGATACACCCAATACATCGAAACTCATTGCCCATGGATAAAGAAAAACCGTTTCAACATCAAAAACAACAAAAACTAGTGCAAACATATAATAACGGATTCGAAATTGTAACCAAGCATCCCCCATTGGTTCTATACCCGATTCATAACTCGAAAGTTTCTCTGGTCCTTTGCTAATCGGCGCTAAAACTCCGGAAACTAGAAATGCTAAAATGGGAATAACACTTGATATTATTAAAAAAGCCCAGAAAATATCATATTCATAAAGTAGAAACATAGACGAACTCCTTATGAATGTATAAAATATGCCGAATTAGGTGATTCGAATTGAAATTGTCAAGTTATCCATAACTCCTTAGTCAAAACAACAATTCATTTTGAACGAACCGTCTAACCGAGTTTCGTTTGTTTACTACGTGACGTGTCTCATTTCAAGAGTGATTAACTGAAATCTTATTTCAGTTTTGTTTTCCATTACACTTAACGTCTTAACTTATACTAATTATATCAAAATATAGATTGTTCTTATCTTATACATATACAAATAAAAATTTCTCGTTTTCACTTCGGCTTTCTATAAATAAACAAAGAAAACGAATTCTATTTCGAATTTTGATTTTTTTTCGTGATTTAGAATTTAGGCATAAGAGAATTTTTAGGAACTTCCATTTCAGAATTCGAATACAATTGGTATATTGTATTTAATTTGAATTTTGGCGCAGTAGTTTCTATTGATTGGAGAAGGAAAGAAGAAACTATTTAGTTTGCGCTTTGGTAGATAAGGTATATGAAGCCAAAAAGTCTTTTTTACAATGTTTCCAATGAAATAAATTTCTCAAAGATCTTTTTCAAGTCGGGCTTGTCTACCCTAGATCTCCTTATTAGATTGAATTGTAGTTGGTTGTTTAGGTTAGAATGAAATTATTAATTTGACTCATAATATGATTTGTGACTTTAAAAATTCACAAGAGGTGGGTAGAATATACCAACCAAGGAAATATCATTAATTCTTTGATTGGGATAGGAAAGAGACAAATTCCTATTTCATTTACCTAAAACGCGTAATAAAGAAAAATGGGTTTGTTTATCCGAGATTGGATAAATACCGGTTGGGTCCAGTGAAATGCATTTTGGTTTTCCATTTTTGACTCTGCTTTAAACGATCCTCATTAGTGAGGATATGGAAATTTTTTTTTGATGAGAGCGAACTAATTAGTTAGAAATAAGACAGACATTTCAAATATTTAAAAATAATAAATGAAAATGAAAATTAAAGAAATTTATTTCTTTAATTTTCATTTATTCGATTTTATAGTATATAAATTGAATTTAATTTATAGGGCTATACGGACTCGAACCGTAGACCTTCTCGGTAAAACAGATCAAACTGATTATTCTCAAAATGATTTGAACTGTTTCAAAGACCCAACATGCATTTTTTTTGCATTGGGCTCTTTCATTAACTGATATAAATATCAGCTAGTCCACCATTTTTTTCTTGATAGAAAAAAAATGGTTCCTTGTGCTTTGATTCATTATTTACTTGAACTTTGATTCAGAAGCACTACCAAAGTGTTTCAAAGAAGAGGGATCTTGACGTAGGTCTGCCTTTGGCCTAGATCAATTACAAAATTAAATGGAGTCTCTATCGTTCTGCTTAAAGAATCCAATATGAAACTTCATACACCTTAAAGTTCATAGGACGAAAAGAGATTTTTTGAGGCCTTAATACTCATTATGCCTAGCATTGAATACCCTGGGTATTCACCCTATCAATATCTCAAATCAATAATGGGTTGGTTCTATTTGGTGATTCAATGGACACCTGAATCGGACCAAACTAGAACGAATTGTCAGGCTATTGTTCTCTTGTTTTGTTTCCTCAAAGTCATAGAGTAAGACGTCGATTTAGCAAAAAGATCAATTCTTTTGATTGCATGACGGACTCTCCTGAAAAACATTGGCGCGCGTGTAAACGAGGTGCTCTACCAACTGAGCTATAGCCCTTGTGCTACATATTTTATTTTAGCATGTAGATAATTTCTTGTCAAGATCAATATTCCATGATCCAACATCATAGCATAGCTCTTTGATTTTGGTTGATATTGCTTCTAAGCAATATTCCATTTATAATCCATCTATGTGATGGTTCTATTTGGTTCTCTTTGTAATGATAAATCACCTACTTAACTCAGCGGTTAGAGTATCGCTTTCATACGGCGGGAGTCATTGGTTCAAATCCAATAGTAGGTAAAACTTATTAGATACCGTTGACTCTGGTATCTAATAAGTTTTCCACTCACCCTCTAGATTACTAGATTATTAAATTAATAATTTTAATTTAATTTTGAATTTTGATGCAACGAAAAAAAAAAAAAAGAAATAGAAAAT